ATCATATATAGAAAAGATACCCTATTTGATTTAATTTAGGATTTAGATAGGATAGAATCCGTTATGTTCTGGGGTTTCCATATACTTATAATTGCTGTTATAATTGAAATTCAGAAGGTTTTTTTTTTATTGAAAAGAATTAATACTGATTAGTACAGATTGATTATGTATCAATTAAGATTTAGTTAGGTATCCATTTGGTAATTTTTTGAATTATATTATATCATTAGAGAAACGCAATTTGAAATTAAAATGCAAGAATCGTTCATGAATTTACAGTCAATAGTTAACGGTTCCCATTTCTCGGGAATTTTTTTTTTGTGACTGAAAATACATATTTGGTTTTTCAATAGAAAAAAAAGGAAGGACTTTTTTATTTATTTATTTTTCTTTTCTAAACTCAAAAAAATAAAGGAAAATAGGATTGCAGATACACATAAAAAAAAAGAGGACTATTCTCATATATTTTGTATCGTTTTGGCGGCATGGCCGAGCGGTAAGGCGGGGGACTGCAAATCCTTTTTCCCCAGTTCAAATCCGGGTGTCGCCTCATCCAAAAAAGAATTGAAATTCCCTCTTTTTTTTTTACTGATATAACTTGAATTTTTTTTCCAGCAGAAGCAAGTGGAAGAAAAGGACTTTTTTTATTTGCTTGATTCGAAGCATCCGCGTTAGGGATTTGGTTCTCTAAAATAAAATGCTATAAATCATTGCGTCTAGGCTTCAAGGAAAGATTTGAATAATGAAAAGGAATCATTAAATCTTGATATGATAGTCTTTCGACTACTAATGTAGTGGCTGCTGACTGGTTCTTAAATGAGATTGGATATACGTATAGGGGATCTATTTTAGTTGCGGAAAGCGGAAGATACTTTATGTACTTATGAAAATACAATCTCTGATTGTTCCCGCATTCAACTATTATTCTATTCAATAGAATTATCTATTGAATAGATAATTTTTTTTTCATTCTATCTATAACTTTTTAAAAAGTTATATTAAGTAAAAAAGCGAATTCCTTCTTTTTGGTAACCCCTAGTCATGAATGGACTAGGCCGTTTCCCGAGCGACTCTATGAAACAATTGGGAGACGGTAAAGATTAGATCAAACGAGAAAGTAGCAGGTATGTGTGATCTAGCTTGATTCTCAATTTTTATACTTTTTAAAAAATGAAACGGAGAGCAACAAAAGAAAGACAAAGTTTTTCCATTAGACTCAAAATCATATAAGAACTCGTTTGTTAGTTGATTGTTTCATCAATGGTGAATGGTGTTATGCCTGAATTTTTTTTTGACTCTGCGCTAGCGATTTCACTATTATTATTGAACAATAATGATTAGTGAACAATAATGGAATAATTCTTTTATATTCATAGAGATAGGGGACATAATTCACATGGATATAGTAAGTCTTGCTTGGGCTGCTTTAATGGTAGTCTTTACATTTTCCCTTTCACTCGTAGTATGGGGAAGAAGTGGACTCTAGAAGTACTACTAATTGAGGAATCAACCTCAAAATGTATTAATTGTTTTATAGATTGTTCTGCCGAGCCTTTTTTTTTTACTTTTATTTGTTTTTTCCCTTTTTTACTGTTCAAAGAAAAAAAGTTTTACTTAGTAATTTGAAAATGTATAGATACTTTCGACCCAAAAGAACATAGACATAGTGGTTGTCCAATAAGATGCTGCGCGTAATAAGATATTTCCTCGGGCTAGTCACTCACATATTGCATGCTTACCACTCGTTTTCTTTTTTTTTTCATTATTTTAGTTATGCTTTTTTTGCTTTATGGAACTGATTTCATATCATGCTTTAAACGTTAGAGATGGGGTTTGCTAATGATTTTTGAAATCCGAAGAGAAGAACTTTCCACGGAACCGAACCCCTCTATCATTTTTTAATTGTTCAATCAATTACTTCTTTAGAATGGTAAAAAAATCTTATTTTATTACTATATGTCCATAACATTTTTTTTTCCGTCATTGATTTGATTCTTCCGATGGATATCAGGATTCATATTGAAAAGAATCAGAAATATAGGAATTAGAATCATAAGAGTAAGAGTTGCCTTTAGAGATTGATTAGAATCAAGATAAACATAAATGAAATAAATAGATGAAGCAAAGAAATAGAATTGGGATACTATGTAGATTAACATTAGATATATGGAATTTATCTATATGAATATGAAGATATATATTGTAGGTTGATCTATATTCAACCTGTATATTTCTCTTTATACAGTCGAACTTTATACACTTCAATAACTATAATAGCTAGTATGGTAGAAGGATTCATAGATATCTTTCTACCATACTATCGGATCTCATAGAATACTGCTCTCGTAGAATACTGATAATTCTAGTACACTCATTTCATTTAAGACGCTAAATTTGAATCCTTTTTATTTTCTTTTTATTCTCTTCAGTCATTGATAAGAACTAAAAAGTAAAGTTTAATTCAAATTAATCACTTTGACTGATTGTTTTTACGTATATTATAAGTAAAAAGGCAGTAGGAACTAGAATGAACAGTGTAGTAGCAATAAATGCGAGAATATTTACTTCCATAATTTCATCGTTTTATTTTTTTTTTTATTCGCAATAACTCAGGATTTAATCCCATAGAAATGATAAATCTTTGGCTTGTAAATTCAATAGTATGAATTAGATCGCGTGATATCGAATCGTATTACAATATCATGAATAACAATATCTGAACTATCAAATAAATTCATCGTCGAGAATTGAATAGTATAACATAGGAAGATCTTTTATCCATACCAAATTCTAAATTTTATTACTGATCCAATCAAAAATTTATTTCTTTTCATATTTTATTTATCATTAAAAATATCATTAAAAAAAAGAAAAAAAAAACTTTTTTCAACTTAAACTAAAAAAATAATAAAAAATTCCTTCTCTAAAAGAGATGGAATCCTTGTTTGATCTTATTAATATCCCTTTTTACTTGAATTAGGAATGGGACATATATATCAAAAGTCCAGTGTGAAATTTGAATGAGATAGATTTTTAAAAATGCAAATTCGTAATTTTAATAAATAATTGAGATTACACAAAATCGGAAAGATATTTTAATATGCAAAATTTTATCAAAGTAACTATGTGAAATTGATTTTGTATCGTACAAATGGAATTTTTGTATGTGCTCCCCGGAAACATATAGTACTCCCTTCCATTACACAATCGGGAGTAATTCAAAAAGCCAGGCCCATTCTGGTATCTATTGTTTGAATCCTGAATATGATTCTACCAATAATTGTACTAATCTACATATGCCTTTCTCCCATGAATAAGTACTTCTTGAAGAACTGAAAATTTCCAGATTTGTTTGGTTTGATCATAAATGTGAAAAAATAAAATAAAAAAAAAAATAGAAAACAAGAAAGATCCGAAAATTATGTTATGTTATTTGTTCTCGCTTTTACAATAAAGTAAGAGATGAATTGATATATCTATTTTGATTGGATTTGGACCTGTGTCGGGACTGACGGGGCTCGAACCCGCAGCTTCCGCCTTGACAGGGCGGTGCTCTGACCAATTGAACTACAATCCCAGAGAAAAAAATGTACAACATATATATGTTTATGATTTCATTGCCTTCAAACCCTTTCTATGCGGATCTATGTAGATTTTAGATTCTATGTAGATGAAAATTTACATATTGTAACAGAGGCGCGAGTAATGTATTGATATACACACGGACATGCACTTTAATGAGAGGAGCATAGATTATTAGTCATTTTTATTTATTGCAAAATTGATTGCTAATCAAATCAACCTTTCAAAGAATAACGAAAAAAAAAAAAAAAATAGTTTTTTTTTCGTTATTCTTTTCTTAAACTTTATACTTACAGATCCTAATCTGAATTGAGATCATTATTAAAATAATAATTTTTTGAAAAAAAAAAACAGAGCAAATAAATAGCAGTCGAAAGCTATCCAAAAATCGGACTTTTTTTTATTCTTCCGTATCAAACATTTATGGAGAAGAAAAAAAGGGTTATAACCTTTCAGGGTGGATCGGCGAATTAGTGGGCCGAGCTGGATTTGAACCAGCGTAGACATATTGCCAACGAATTTACAGTCCGTCCCCATTAACCGCTCGGGCATCGACCCAAGAAGAATCCATTTTAGGCTTCTTTTTTTTGATAATTCATGATCAACTTTATTTCGTCGTACCCTACCCCCAGGGGAAGTCGAATCCCCGCTGCCTCCTTGAAAGAGAGATGTCCTGAACCACTAGACGATGGGGGCATACTTGCCCAACTGCCATCATACTATGATCATAGTATGAATAATTTTTTGAAATTGTCAATATAAATAAAATGGAATAATGTGAATCAATTCAAAGGATTTTTATATCTTTCATGATTTCATAGAATTTTATAATTTTTCATTTATATTTATTTTATGAATGGTTCATTCTAATCACCATTTTATAATTCTATAAAAATTTTTATTTTTATCAAAATTATTTGATCTTTTATTTCAAATTTCAATTGTTATTTATTAGTTAATTTATATATAGAATTTGATATAGATTCTATATATAATCTATAATATATAATCTATATTACTAAATTTTTATTATGAAATAATTAGAGTGATATATAAATATTATAATATTTTTTAGTAGAGTGATATTAATTATATATCAATTATATATATTACTCTGAATTAATACAAAATTCTAGAATAAAAAATGAAAATAGTAATTAGAAGTAAATTCTTAAAAAAAAAAATTCAAAATTCGAAATATTCTAAAACTAATAAGTGATTGGTCCGCTATATGTCATAAAAGTAAAGTGGATTAAACTCCATTTCTCCTACTTTCAGTCATTCATTGAATCATTATTATAAGGTTATAAATAGGTATATTTCTATCTCATACTAAGACAAGAAATTCAGGAAATTCAAAAAAGATCAATTTTTTAATATGAGAACAGGGATAGGTATACATAAATTCTTGAAAAATT